TCCGTCAGGTTCAGGATTGATCTCTGATAATGAGTTAGATAGTACCACTAAAAATCCGTTTTATTCCAAAGCAAGGATTCAACAATCATTTAGACAAAACCACGGAACTATTCGTACGCTGTTGAATAGAAATAAGGAATCCCAATCTTTGATAATTTTGTCATCATCTAATTGTTTTTACATGGGCCCATTCAATGATGTAAAAGATCACAATGGAATAAAACAATCAATTAAAAAGGATCCTCGAATTCCAATTAGGAATTTGTTGGGCCCTTTAGGAACAGCCCTTCAAATTGCGAATTTTTATCCATCATTTGACCCCTTAATAACAATAACTCATAATCAGACCTCGTTAGCGGAATATTTACAACTTGAAAACTTAAAACAGACTTTTCAGGTACTTAAATATTATTTAATGGATGAAAATAGGAGAATTTATAATCTCGATTCACGCAGAAACATCGTTTTGAATCCATTTAATTTGAATTGGTATTTTCCCCATGATAATTATAATTATTGTGATGAAACGCCCACAAAAATTAGTCTTGGGCAGTTTATTTCTGAACATGTATGTATAGCCAAAAACGGACCACACTTAAAATCGGGTCAAGTTTTAATTGTTCAAGTTGACTCTGTAGTAATAAGATCGGCTAAGACTTTTTTGGCGACTCCAGGAGCAACTGTTCATGGGCATTATGGAGAAATCATTTACGAAGGAGATACATTAGTTACATTTCTATATGAAAAATCGAGATCTGGTGATATAACGCAGGGTCTTCCAAAGGTAGAACAAGTATTAGAAGTGCGTTCGATTGATTCAATATCGATGAGCCTAGAAAAGAGAGTTGAGGGTTGGAACAAACGTATAACAAGAATTCTTGGAATTCCTTGGAGCTTCTTGATTGGTGCTGAGTTAACTATAGTGCAAAGTCGTATCTCTTTAGTTAATAAGATCCAAAAGGTTTATCGATCCCAGGGGGTACAGATCCATAATAAGCATATAGAAATTATTGTGCGTCAAATAACATCAAAAGTGTTGATTTCGGAAGATGGAATGTCTAATGTTTTTTTACCCGGGGAACTGATTGGATTGTTGCGAGCGGAACGAACGGGACGCGCTTTAGAAGAAGGGATCCATTATCGAGCCATTTTATTGGGAATAACGAGAGCATCTCTGAATACTCAAAGTTTTATATCCGAAGCAAGTTTTCAAGAAACTGCTCGAGTTTTAGCCAAAGCCGCTCTCCGGGGTCGTATCGATTGGTTAAAAGGCTTGAAGGAGAACGTTGTTCTAGGGGGTATGATACCCGCGGGTACCGGATTTAAAGGATTAGTGCACTGTTCGAGGCAGCATAGCAACAGTCTTTTGGAAACAAAAAAAAAGAAATTTTTCGGGGGGGAAATGAGAAATATTTTCTTCCACCACAGAGAATTATTTGACTCTTGCATTGCAAAAAAAGTACATGATACATCAGAACGCTCTTTTATATAGGATTTAATGATTCTTAATTTTAATGATTCTTAAGATAAAATAAGAGTAACGGATTTATCCTTTTAATTATTTGTTTTTATTGTAGACATTTGATTTATTAATAGTAATAAAGGGAATAACGAATAGAAAGTAATAGCTTGGCTCGTGCATAAACGACCAATCCTCCGGTAGAAGAGAAGGTTCCATCGGAACAATTTTTTATTTCAATTCGTCTCTTTTTTTTTTAAAGAGAGGAAGTGTGAGGAGAAATGGCAAGAAGATATTGGAACATAAATTTGGAAGAGATGTTGGAAGCAGGAGTTCATTTCGGTCATGGTACTAGGAAATGGAATCCTAAAATGGCGCCTTATATCTCTGCAAAGCGTAAAGGTATTCATATTATAAATCTGACAAGAACTGCTCGTTTTTTATCAGAAGCTTGTGATTTGGTTTTTGATGCAGCAAGTAGGGGAAAACAATTTTTAATTGTTGGTACAAAAAATAAAGCAGCCGATTCAGTGGTGCGAGCTGCTATAAGGGCTCGGTGTCATTATGTTAATAAAAAATGGCTCGGTGGTATGTTAACAAATTGGTCCACTACAGAAACGAGGCTTCATAAGTTCAGGGACTTGAGAACGGAACAAAAGACAGGGAGACTCAATCGTCTTCCGAAAAGAGATGCAGCTATGTTGAAGAGACAATTATCTCGCTTGCAAACATATCTGGGCGGGATTCAATATATGACGAGATTGCCTGATATTGTAATCATCGTTGATCAGCAAGAAGAATATATGGCCCTTCGAGAATGTATCACTTTGGGAATTCCAACAATTTGTTTAATCGATACAAATTGTGATCCTGATCTTGCAGATATTTCGATTCCGGCAAACGATGATGCTATAGCTTCAATTCGATTAATTCTTAACAAATTAGTATTCGCAATTTGTGAGGGTCGTTCTAGCTATATCCGAAATCCTTGATTAATAATTAATAATAAGCTAAATAAATTTTTGGAACTCCATAGATTCATGGGGTCGGTTACTATTTCTGAATCGTACAAAAGAGATAAAAATGTGGATATTCTGTGATTCGTTTTTTGGTATAATACCAAATATATAATTCGAGTAGGCAAGTCCAAAAAGAAAAAGTTGAATCAAAATAATTCCTTTTTAAATTTTAAGTCAAGCTCTATTTCTGTCAGAGAGTAATATGAATATTATATCATGTTCTATCAACACACTAAATGGATTATACGATATCTCTGGTGTGGAAGTCGGCCAACATTTATATTGGCAAATCGGAGGTTTCCAAGTCCATGCCCAAGTCCTTATTACTTCTTGGGTTGTAATTGCTATCTTATTAGGTTCCGCCGTTATCGCAGTTCGGAATCCACAAACCATTCCAACCGACGGTCAAAATTTCTTCGAATATGTTCTTGAATTCATTCGAGACGTGAGCAAAACTCAGATTGGAGAAGAATATGGTCCGTGGGTTCCCTTTATTGGAACTCTGTTTCTCTTTATTTTTGTTTCGAACTGGTCAGGTGCTCTTTTACCTTGGAAAATCATACAATTACCTCATGGGGAGTTAGCCGCACCCACGAATGATATAAATACTACCGTTGCTTTAGCTTTACTCACGTCAGTAGCATATTTCTATGCGGGTCTTTCCAAAAAAGGATTGGGGTATTTCAGTAAATACATTCAACCAACTCCAATTCTTTTACCTATTAACATTTTAGAAGATTTCACAAAACCCTTATCACTTAGTTTTCGACTTTTCGGGAATATATTAGCCGATGAATTAGTTGTTGTTGTTCTTGTTTCTTTAGTACCTTTAGTAGTTCCTATACCTGTCATGTTCCTTGGATTATTTACAAGTGGGATTCAAGCTATTATTTTTGCAACTTTAGCTGCGGCTTATATAGGCGAATCCATGGAGGGGCATCATTGACTAGTTTTTTTTTCAAAAAAAAAGTATCATCCTTTTTTTTAGCTTAGCGAAACGCAATGTATGTGTAACTCCAGATAATCCACGTAGTAAATAGAAATAGACAAATCTTAGGTAATGAATTGGAATAAAAAAAGGAAAGAGATCGAAAAGAAAAGATCTTTTTCTTAAAATTCCAAGTTCACCGTTTCTTTATTTTATTTATATCATAGTATGATTGTATCACTAACCATTTCTTTATTTTATTTTGCTGTGAGGAACTTATCATGAATAATCCACTGATTTCTGCCGCTTCCGTTATTGCTGCTGGGTTGGCTGTTGGACTTGCTTCTATCGGACCTGGAGTTGGTCAAGGTACTGCTGCGGGTCGCGCTCTAGAAAGTATCGCGAGACAACCCCAGGCGGATGGAAAAATACGAGGTGTTTTATTGCTTAGTTTGGCTTTTATGGAAGCTTTAACAATTTATGGGCTGGTTATAGCATTGGCACTTTTATTTGCGAATCCTTTTGTTTAATCCTGTAAATAGGAGATTTTTTTTCTTAATTTTTTCTTATTTTATGGATTCAGGCTTACTCCTTTCTTTTTTTACGCAGTTGTTGGGATAATAACCTAAAGGAAGGATTAATTTGAGGATGAGGAATTAGCCCATTGACTCGTTTTCTTCCTTCCCTTTCTTAGTCCAAGGGAACTTGGAATGTTGCAGCAAACGGGGTCTTTCGCTATTGATCGATCCCTAATTCTTTGAATTCTAATAAGTATCATTATTATTGGGAATTTTCAATTGAATAAAAAATACATTTCTATCTAGATAGAAATGTATTTTTTATTCTGTTTAGACATAGGTAAAGTCAAATTATAATAGTTATTTTATTATAATAGTTATTTATTATAAAAAAATATTTATAATATTCTTTAGAAATCCAATTTAAGAAAAAAATTAATAATAAAAAATTTAAATAAAGAATAAATAAATAAAAAAATCGGAATTTATAATTAGAAAACTATAAAAAAAAAAAGATATATAAAATGGAATATATAGAATAATAGAATTAATAGAATCAATGGAAAAGGGGTGAAAATGATACAAAAAAAAAGAAAAAAGTTCGTTTTTTTTAGTCTAAAATAGGAGATCATATGAAAAATGTAACCGATTCTTTCGTTTCTTTGGGTCACTGGCCCCCCGCCGGGAGTTTCGGGTTTAATACCGATATTTTTGCAACAAATCTAATAAATCTAAGTGTAGTACTTGGTGTATTGATCTTTTTTGGAAAGGGGGTGTTAAGTGATTTATTAGATAATCGAAAAAAGAGGATCCTGGATACTATTCGAAATTCAGAAGAACTACGCGAGGGAGCCATTGAGCAACTGGAAAAAGCCCGAGCCCGCTTACAGAAAGTGGAAACGGAGGCGGCTCAGTTTCGAACGAATGGCTACTCTGAGATAGAACAAAAAAAAGAGAATTTGATTAATTCAACTTATAAGATTTTGGAACAATTAGAAAATAACAAAAACGAAACCATTCAGTTTGAACAACAAAGAGCGATTAATCAAGTCCGACAACAGGTTTTTCAACAAGCT